CACCTTCAAGCTACTAGTCGAAGAAAAACTATATACAACTATAAATAAGGATAAGACGAAAGAAAGGTAAAGGTCAACCGAAGCGCGTATCATAGATCAAAGTCTTTCAAGCCTTTATAAGTCAAGCTTGTTGCAAGTCTTATGGTCCGAACAGAGCCGGCACTCCCGGAAGCCTGTGGGGAATTGGTTTTGAAGACCAGCATAAGGTTAAGATAGGGGCTTGAGCCTGAGAGAAGGAATGAATATCGCTAAAACCGAGACCCATTACCGAGATAGGGGACTCAGCTAAAGGAGATCAGATAGACGAAAAGTACTTTCCCTCGTATGGAGAACATATCCTATCTCTCTCTCTCTAGTTCCGGAACTCTTGGTAAGCTAAGTTTCTTTGAATATACCTTTCCTGATCAACGACCACCCTCCAAAGCAAAAAGCGCCTTCCCGCCAGATGAATGAGTAGTTTAAGGCTTGGATCCATGGATGAGAACATGAGGTGGGCTAGCTTCGGATCCACAACAGGTGGAGAGTACCGGGTGAATCATTGGAACGAGAGTCGCTTGTTTGACCCGAAGGAAAGCTTTGAACGGATCCGGTTCCAGGGCCTCACTTGGTTGGGCTTCGATAGGTGGAAATGGGAATGGGATCGCCCGAGAACCCATTGGATAACGCAAATTGATTCATTGTTCTGCCTCTCCCACTTTTTTTTGGTGTATGGCAACCAAAGGACTTGAATAACGCGTTTGTTTGCAGTTCCGGTTGAGCTTTCATTCCTTCGAATAGACGGATAGCTCTTGGAGGAATGGATGAGCTTTCATCGGAAGACCTGGCCGATGCAATCGAGAGACTGAGAGGAACTGGACTTGGCGGAGGAATGCATAGAAATATCTGCCTTTGCCAGGAGAATCCAAACCTGCCTAACAGCCTATGAATGTGGAATCCCGTTCGTATTCTTCCTCAAAGCCATATTTGCCTTTATCTGATTTCAACCTATTGATCTTTACTGTGCATGGATATCTTTAATAATGATTCAACCTCCTCCCAGAGCAGCAACTGCAAGAGTTAACTTCCCCAGCGAACTCCCTCACACCAACTGGCATTAAAGAGGAGCTGCGCCAAAAAGAAAATAGCATATATTTTTGCGCGCAAAGATCGCCTCTAGCAGGCATTGTTTTCTGTTACCTAAACAGCTGTCATTTCTACTTTACTGAAATAGAGACTTTCATTGATACTTTTTCTATTGACCTGGCTAGCGCTAACGCTTTGCAAGGTAATTGGAGACTGGTCCGCTTGAAATCGCTAGAGTTGAGAAGGGTCTGCTAATCATGGTACGAATTATCTGTTTAGGTAAGTATACTACCGAAGCAGTTATGCCGACAACAGCTGAAATAGCGGAGGTGATTGCCGACACTTTCTATCTATAGGATAAGCAGCTAGATCGATTCCTAACAGGAGAGTTACTTTGCGTAAAAGTAAAACATTGAATTGGACCGCTTCGCCCGCCATTAGAGTGAGTTGGGGCTTGGCGGATCTTCCTCCTTCAGATTCAATGGGACTTGGTCTCGATGTCAACTAAAGAATTGACTGTTTCAGGTATTCCCTTATGAAGTGCTAATGCAGTCGATTTCTTCACATCTTCGGTTGCCAGAAAAATCGGACTTTTTTCTAGTCTTGCCTTCCTAAAAGGTATTCCCATATCGGGTTTTTGACCAGATCGAGATAAGTTGGCCTTCTCTTCATCTATCCGAATCCTGAATCTATCAATAGAAGGACGACGATACTCGAAGACTTGGAACTTTCTGCCCGAGGGAACAACTCTCAAACGTGATAAAAGCCCTCTTTTCGGCACCTTCACGCTCCTTCTTGAAAAGGGGTCCAACCCTATAATCTAATCGTTGGGGTTTTGCTTCGTCTTTCTCCTTAGGGCCTTACCCTCAATTTGAAAGCCCTTACTCATATGCTCCCCTTTCGGGATTCAAACAATATGAGTAGCATTAATACAGGCGAAAAACTTCAACTGAACGCATATATCGCATAGAAGATAAGACTGCATTGGAAGCTTTCTTTTACCGAATAGATGTGGAGACAGGCAGTGCAATGTGGGAGCCGTGCTCCAACAAGACCCGAGCCTAGCATTGGACACATTGTGGATGATATTAAAGCTCAAATTTCTTCTTTTGTTGTTTCTAATTGAATGCGGAGACTCATAATCATGGTTTTAGGGTGGCACAAAAATTAGCTAAACTATCCATTTCATCATCAGGGATGGGGAAAATATGGTTGGTTATAGGAGATTCCGGAATCTAATTCCTCTAATAAGCAGTCCTTCTGTGTAAAGTTAGCTAGTGTGGATTCGTGGAAACTCTTAATATTAGCGGACACAACAACCAGAAGCCATATCTTTCGTCGCTTGCTGCCAAACAACCTATTGCTATTGACAAGAGCTGGAGATAATATGCAATGCCATTCAATGTCCAGCCAATAACCAATTGAGGAAGCAAGCCGAATCCTTATATACGAGAGAAGAAAGGGATCATAGCGGTGAAGGAGGACGACCGGAGAGAGGAGCTTACGAAAATAAGCTACTAAAAGCGACGAGGGAAGCATGTCTTTACTGGGGAAAGCTGCCAAATCATTCATATTATCTCCAGCTCTTGTCAAAGGATTTAACCTCTGTTGGACCTAAAGCTTTCAAATCGGAACCTTACCTTAAAGGTAAGGCGCGTTGGTTAAGTATCTCATTCCACAAAAGTTGTACAAATTTCTTAAGACATGAGAATTTCCAGGCGAAAAGAATTTTTGGTCACTGGAATATGCCTCAATAGAGTTGTTTATTCTTATAAATACTAGCAGACGAGAATGGAGAGCAGATCGGAGAGCACAACGGCGATCTCAAGTGAGGAAGAAGACCTCCAGATCCGTAGCACAAAAAAAGTGAAACCACATGCAGATACGGATTCTAATGATGATGATATGGACTTTGTTGAAGAAACACCGGTGGAGAAAATGGGAATTCCGGAAGGTAAATCGTACAGAGACACACTGACGGGTGGCCCCGAGGGTGATCCTTGGGACATTGAAGTTCCATGGATGCATATGGACATCCACGAGGAGGAAGATGAAAATGCAGGGGCTGCTGCAGTTGATGAACCTTTTAACCCCGAACCATCCGTCCACGTTTCGAAGGAGGAATATGAGGATTTTTGCAAACCCTTACTAATAAAGGTAAATCACTCATTGTCAGGCTTATGGGAAGAAGAGTGAGTATCAAGGTTATGGAACCTTTTAGTATGCTCAAAAAGCTGTGGCAATTGAAAGGAATTGTTTCAGTCGTCGACATTAGCGATGACTATTTTTTGGTCACGTTCACCCACCTGGACGACTTCAGACATGCACTTGTGGAAGGTCCTTGGCTTGTCCTTGACCACTATCTCATTGTTCAGAGATGGCAGCCATTCTTTGATCCAACTGATCTCACGATACGTAAGCTTGCTGCTTGGGTGCGAATTCCAGGGCTTCCTATTGAATTCCACAACGTTCGTTTCTTGAACAAAGTGGGATCCCTCCTAGGCACTACTTTCAAAGTGGACTCCCTCACATCGCGCAACACTAGATGTAAATTTGCTCGGATTTGCATTGAGATTGATTTATCTAAGCAATTGGTGCCGGCATTCAACGTCTTTGGGCGCAAATATGCCGTGGAATATGAGGGTCTTCATATGATTTGCTTCAAATGTGGTCGTTATGGTCACAAATCCGATACTTGCGGATTATCTAACACGAAAGAGACCGCTGAAAATCTTAGAAGCCCTTTCTTATTATTAGGGGTGGCGCCGACGGTGACCGGAGGAGGGCTGGAACAGGGTGGTCGCTTGCCGGAAACGGTTTAGAAGAGGAGATGAATGGGGCGGAAATCAAGGGACCGTTTGGTCCTTGGATGGTAGTTTCCAAACGTAATGGAGGCAGATCCCGGAATGGAAGGAAGAATACAAACAATTCGGGAAGGGACAATAAAGGAGCTATGGAGAATATAAGTGGCAAGTCTAAATTCGATATCCTTGCGGGTAAGGAAGCTGAAGATCTGATTGAGAAAACTGACAAAGCTGTCCAATGTAACAGTTTGGAAGGTAATGGACTAGCTGCCAACGCACCAATGCATCACAATGAGTCAGCTTCTTCCCGGACGTCTCAAAGGGCAAAATAAGCCCAAACAGGTGGAACGGGAAAAAAAGCCCTGCAATAGCAAGGCCAAAAACCCATCTAATACGACACTTCCAATGTCTATGAAACACCCTGTAATTGCCCAAAATGAGGCGGCACATAATGACAAAGAGAAGAGTTTCAAAGAGGTCAATGGAATTATGTTCCTGCAAAGACAACCAACGTCTGCTACTAATTCACATGCCAACCATGCTTCCACAAGTGCCTCCATTCCTGTTTCGAGCTTTAATGAGCACCACATCAATACAAGAAGGGGTAGCTCCTTCCCTCTTGAGCAGGAAGGCGGACACCATGCTAAGCCTCCAGATATTACCCTCCACCCTTCTTCGCCAAATGAGTTTGAACACCAGGCCAATGAAGGAGTCATGCAGATTGATCAGAATGGGGATTGTAACCCCATGGACCATTAACGTTCCCCTCCAGGTGTTGTTGTTCTTTGCTTTTCGAGTTTTTGTCTTTAATTATATCCATTTTTGATTTGTGTTTTTTATGGAAAAGTATAATAATAATTTCATTATTTGGAACTGTAGGGGGGCTGCCTCCAAGGGTTTCCCTAATGTTATTAGGGACCTTAGAACGAATTTCAAGCTGGGTCTAATTGCTCTCCTCGAGCCTAGAGTGAGTGGCGCAAAACCAAGGCTGATAATATTTGCAAGAGAACGGGCATGGCTAAATGGTGTAGTGTGGAAGCAGAGGGTTAAAAGGGTGGTATTTGGGTCCTTTGGGATGATAATACATGGAATGTGTCAGTGATTGCCTATACCAATCAGCTCGTGCACCTTGAGGTTGTTGACGGGCCTACGGTGTGGTTCCTCTCGATTGTTTACGGTAGTCCTTCCCCGGCTAACCGAACTCATTTATGGAATTCCCTCAAAACTATTCATGCTAGTACCCACGCTCCTTGGTGTGTAGCAGGGGATTTCAATACTGTTCTCTATGCTCATGAAAAAAATATGAACTCATTCAGATTAGTGGGCAACAAAGCTTTTGAAGATTGTATTTTCCATTGGTTTCTTTTTGATTTGGGTTATAAAGGTCCAAGCTACACTTGGCAAAGAGGTGATCTAAAGGAAAGGATTGCCTAATTCCAATACAATTGGGGTTTAGCTAATAAGGCTTGGAGGGACCTTTTCTTTGACGCCACCATCACTCATTTGTCCCCCCTCAAGTCTGATCACTCACCCCAAAGGTTTCAATTGAATAATAATCCGGCTATGAACAGAGGTGAAAGACCGTTTCGCTTTATTGCTTAAAGGCTTGGTCACGAAAATTTTCCTCATTTGGTTAATAACTGCTGGAACAAAGAAGGCTCTTGGGAGGAAATTAGGAGGAATTTCATGCAAGAAGCTAAGAGCTGGAATAGACTCGTTTTTGGCCATATACAAAGGAGAAAGGAGAGGATCTTAAGACGGCTCAATGGGATTTTCCGGGTCTCTAATTGGGACCGTAACCCCTTTCTTCATAATCTTCATCGTGAGCTTTGGAAAGCCTATTCGGATGTGATTTACCAAGAGGAGATTTTTTGGGCTCAAAAGGAAAGGCTAAGAGCCAATGGATGCAATTGGGAGATAGGAATACTCACTATTTTCATTCAAGAACTTTGAACCGGAGACGCAAGAACAGAGTTCAATGCCTTTTTTTTGACTCTGGAGATTGGGTTTATGATGACAATGAGTTGTGCACCATGGCCACTAATTACTTCAGTAAGCTTTATACTGAGGAAGGTAGCTCCAATTGTTTTGACCGTCTAAATGCCTTCCCTCCTATCCAACCACATGATTATTTGCTTCTTGAGAGTGACGTTTCCAATGCTGAAATTCAGGAAGCCATTTTCTCGATGGGTGGGCTTAAGAGTCCGGGTCCGGATGGTGTTCCAGCTATTTTTTATCAGAACTTTTGGGGGACTGTTGGACACCATCTTAGCAATAAGGTGCGTAGTATTTTTCACAATCCCAGCTCTATTGGAGACATAAATCATACCCATGTTGTTCTTATTCCGAAGGGGGAGTCTCAGATTACGATAAAGGATTGGAGGCCTATCAGCCTCTGCAATGTTATTTATAAAGTGGTAACTCAAATTCTTGCCAACAGAGCCATTTTGAATTACTTGATCTCACCTCAACAGTGTAGCTTTATCCCAGGCAGCTCATTCAACGCTTTGACAATATTCTGGTTGCCCAAGAGGTTATTCACTCAATGAGAATCAAGAAAGGTGCTAAAGGCTTTATGGCCCTGAAAATTGATCTGGAGAAAGCGTATGCCTTACTATAGATAGGCTACGCTGGGATTTTGTGGTTGATACACTTAGAGATGCGAATTTCCCTAGCTGCTTCATTGATATGGTTTATCACTGCATTAATTCTACGACTATGAGTATCTGGCTATCCAAGTGACTCTTTCAAGCCAACCAGAGGGATACGGCAGGGGGATCCTATCTCCCCCTACCTCTTTGTTCTCTGTATGGAAAGACTCTCTCAATGTATTAATAGAGCAGTGGCTGATGGTAAGTGGAAGCCTATCCTTCTTTCGAGAAATGGACCTACCTTGTCCCAGCTATTTTTTGCAGACGACATCCTTCTCTTTGCTGAAGCGTCCTTGGATCAAGTTGAGGTAATTTCATCTTGCTTAAACGCGTTTTGTGATATTTCGGGTCAAAAGGTGAACTTATCTAAATCTAGAATTTCTTTCTCGAGCAATATTGACTACATGAGAGCTGATCTGATTGCTTATAATTTTGGGATGTCCAAAACTAATGAAAAGGGTTTGTATTTGGGGACTCCCCTTCTTCATGGCCGGGTCAATTCGGGCACTTTTGGTTTCATTGTGGACAAGGCACGTTTTCGGGTGAGGAGATGGAATTCTCATTCTTTTTCTTTAGCTGGCCGTATTACTCTTTGTCAATCGGTTCTCGCAGCAATCCCAATCTATATAATGCACACTGCGTATCTTCCGAGCAGTATCTGCCATAATTTGGACCACATCATCAGAAATTTTCTGTGGGGGGACAGTGACAGTCAGAAAAAGGTCCATCTCAACAATTGGAACAAGATTTGTAAAGGAAAATTGAGTGGGGGACTTGGCTTTCGAAAAACCAAGGATATGAATTTTGCTCCGCTTATGAAACTTGGTTGGGGTTTGGTGAACAACAGGAACTCCCCCTTACTTAGGGTTCAAGTGTTAAGGAGCAAGTATGGGTGTGGTTCTTACTTAATTCCTATTATTTCCAAACCTACGTCCTGCTCTAATTTATGGGGGGGGGTGTGTTCATGTTGGGATAAAGTGTTGGAGGGTTTGATTTGTAGAATTGGCAATGGCGCTAATCCGGGTAAACGGGGTATTTCTGCTTGGGAGGATAGATGGATTCCGGGAAGTACCACTCTGAACGATATTGCCTTTGCGATTGAGGATGAGGATTTGATGCAACTCAAAGTTATTGATCTTGTTAATGATAGAGGGAAATGGGACTGGAATTTACTCTATGGGCTCTTCCCTAATGTCGCTTGCAGAGAGATTGCTAAGCTTAAGCCTCCCTCGCCCCTATTTCGCCTTGGGGTGGTGATGACTTTATTGCTTGGAATTGGTCACATGATGGGAAATTTTCTGTCAAAACTGCTTATAATACGATTGTGGGTGGCTCGCATAACAGCAATAACCAACGCCTATTTCGTTTGATTTGGAGTTGGGAGGGGCCGGCGAGGTATGTGTCTTTCATGTGGCTCACCGCTAACAATGGTTTATTAACCAACGTGGCAAGATATAGAAGAGGTATGACACTTGACACCTCTTGTGCTCACTGTAATGATGGGGAAGAGACTTTGCTTCATACTTTAAGAAACTGCATTTTTGCTAGGGACATCTGGATCTCATTGGGTGCTATGAGTTTGCAACACTTTTTTGCTTTAGGCGATATAGGGAGTTGGATTGAGTATAATCTAAGCTCTATTTCCAGACCAAAGGGATTTGATTTCCGGAAGGTTTTTGGGGTCACGATCTATTGTATTTGGACTGCCCGTAATGAAGACATCTTCACGGGAGGAACGTTGAAAGAACTTGCTGTAAAATCAGGTACATTCTTACTGATTTAGAGCGGATTCCAAAATGGAACCAAAGGGGTCTGATACCTGGTTTGAAAGAGGTTCATATTGGGTGGTCGTTGCCTAAAGAGGGCTGGCATAAGGTTAATGTGGACGGCTCAATGCTTAGCAACTCTCTTGCAGCAGCCTGCGGTGGGGTTTTAAGAGACGAGCAGGGGTGTTTTGTGAGCGCTTTTGCTTGCAATCTTGGAGTGTGCTCTATCACCCTTGCCGAGATTTGGGGTATCCATCAAGGCCTTCATCTTGCTATTGAGAAGGGATGCTCCCGCATATGTATCGAATCAGATTCTAAGGCAGCTATCTCCTTAGTTAAAGGATGTTTTAATGTTAATCATCCCGCCTATGGTCTTATTATGGAGATAAGAGCGATGTTGGGACGAGTGGAAGCCTCAAGTATCGACCATGTGTATAGGGAGGGCAATCGTGCAGCAGACCTAATGGCAAATCTGGGTCATACGATGGAGTTTGAGACTCAAGTCTTTGATGTTGCGCCACTCGAGCTTGGCCCAATCCTGAACCATGACTTAAGAGGCGTAAAGCTCCCTAGAAGAGTTCGTACTTAACATGGAGTGTGTGAGTTCTTTGCTCTGTTTTGCTTGGGTTATTTTTTCGTGTTTTTGATCTTGTTCTGAGGAGCATCTTTCGCTGCCTCTGGTTTTTGTTTCTTCCTGCTTTCTTTTAGTTTTTTCCTTTAGGGGAATGGTTGTAACAGGGGTGGGTTTGTACTCTTTTTTCCTAATCCGTGGTTTTGTCCCCCTATCTTGCTGGTTTTCCATGGATAGGTTTTTAACGAGGCAGCCTATAGTAAGAGTAAGGGTAGGCCTTTATATACAAAGGTAGGCAAAGGCATGTTCATTGTACTTCGAACGCCTACTTAATCAAAAAAAAAAGAATTTCCAGGCGTATACCTTACGTACTTTTTATTAGCCGGGTGTTGATGATTCTCGTGTTCTAATTTCTATCTATTAGTTGATGATCGAGCTCTTTATGATTGAATGAAATGAAAGAAAGAACTCAAAACTAGGGCTTTCCCTTTGAAGAAGAACTTGAGAGAGAGAGAGATGGAAGAACATCGTTTCTGGATTTTCTTTTCTAACTTGAGCAGTACACTTGAGTCAGATGCATTTATACACAGCTGTACATGGTTAATATTAACTATCTAACTGAGTTAATTACAACAGAAATAACCAAACTAATAAACTGAGTTAGTTGAGCTAACTAGGTGACGTGTCCACTTTGTTGAGTATGACTTTCACCCTTTATCGTCAGCGTCGCTATCATAGTTGCTATCATCGTCGCTAAAGCTCCTCCACTTTCCTCCTTCCTTTGCTAACGCTCCCCCCTTTGACCAAAAACACAAAAGCCCCCCACCCTATTTATTACGGTAAGGCATGGGGGAGAGAAAGATGTTGCTCTCATACCAGATGCTTTGAGCAAACTAGCCTATCTCTCGGCAGGATGGTGTGCCCAAACTGTCATTTCATTCGAGGCGGGATCGGAGGCCTCAATTCCGTTAAGGGTCTCGAGCATCGGTACTCGCAGCCTTTAGGTAATCGTCAGATTTCCAAAGCCGACAGGCCTTCACGCCCTATCTAGTAAGGCCCTCAGATGCGGGGTTCACTGAGCATGTTTATTCTCGGCAGATGTTACATTTTTTTAGACTCCACCTTCGCGAAAGTACTAAAGTCCAGGCTAACAGTCTTTAGCGCAGCTTTTGAGGTATTTCCCAACTCCAAGGCTTTGTCGAACCCTCTTACGTTAACCTACCTTCTTGCCAGCGAAATCCAATTTTTTTGAGGTCGCACATTCAATGACTGCTCTAGAGCCGACTTATTCGGGCATTTCCAACGCTATGAATAGAAAGAGATTTTGACCCTTCTCTCTCCCCATATCTGTCTGTTTCGACCAAGCAAAGCCCTAAATGAGTAAGGCTGCTGCTCTACTATATAAGTACCGTGCGTGAGGAAAGGATCTCGCGTGGTAAAGCATCTCGACGCTCAATAGCCGTAGTTGACTATAGACCTTCACGAGTTACTTGTCATCACCCGGAAATCACAAATCTTTACCAAGTGCCAGAGATTGGTTTGGAACTTTCTTGAAGCATCAAGCCTGGCATCCCAAAGCCAGCGTAGTCCAGGCGAACTCAATAATCCGATTTTCAAAACTGTGCCCAGCCAGCCTATCCCAGATCGGGCACTTATCAACGATCGACGTGACATGAGTCAAAAGACAAGGCTTCTAGTTCCAAGCGCTTGCCCTCATGCCATGCCTGGTAAGGTCCTCCAAGGAAGAGGCACGAGCTAATCTTTTACTGGATGAAGGCCGGGGCGGTATAAAGGATAGGCTAGTCCAGCTAGATTCTATAAACTAAAAGGGCAGTTTACCCCCTAATCTAATGGGCTTGACATTGGCATTTGTAACAAAAATCACGACTTTGAAACAAAGCTTACAGTTAAGACTTCAATGATTTCTTTATATATATATAGAAAAAAGTAGGTGATAAATCAAAATCAAGACTTTAAGTATGAACTGTAAGAAAGGTTTAAACTATTGATTTCTCCCGCCTAAAGAAAGAATTTCTAACACGAGGAAGAAAGCCCCCTATCCAGTAAGCCAGCCTAATCTTCATCTATAGAGGTTTGGAAGGGGATGTCTATGCAGTGACTGGAGTTCAAGAAGGAAGGACATTCTATTAAAGTAAAAGGAAGGGAAGCAAGATCATAAAGCTTAATAATCTGGGCAGGTCTTTCTCGCCAACTCGGATTCGGATAGTTGATTCCCGATTGGTTAAGCTGTTGACATCCTTTTGAAGATGTGACATTATAATCTTCCGTGGCAGAAGCCTATGGATAGAGATCACCTTCTCCGCTCTACGCTGACTTGGTCAAGGTACTAAAATCAAGTAAAAAAGATCATTGAAATCAGTGCCGTCTTCTCGGGTCAGAATTAAGGGAAGAGAATTACTGAAGCTGGCTGGCTTGAAATTGAAAGAAAGGTCGCTTCAAGAAGCTATGCCGGATCCTTTCGTTGTTCTCTCGCTCCTCTCTCGAGTGGCTGGGACTGTAAATGGATTCTAAACCTTTGGCATTACATTCAAACTTGAAGCAAGGCATGTGTAACCCGTTATAAGAGTAAGGGTCGTAGCGATAGGACTAGTAAAGTCAAGCCTTACCTTACTGTTGCAAGTCTTTTCGTGTGCATGTCTGCTTTGTTGTTCTCAGATGCTACATAACGGCTCCCCTAGCAGAATAACCGCTATTAGTACGAATCCCCTGCGTTTATGCCTTCCTTTCGTACCGATCGTCCCTTTTATATGGTTAAGGCTTTCCTTGATGACTCAAATCAATAAGACAACGAGTTACTATACTAATAGCTTCCGGTAGGCCTTTGCCAAAGAAAGAAGAAAGCCCAACTGAAACCGGCTTCGTAGATTTCTGTTCTATTCTAGAGCCGAGAGAAGAATGCACACTGCCTATCCTAATCGAGTTGCTTGAAGATTGCGAGATTTGGATTTGCAATAGCAAGACTATTATATTAAAGTAAAGTAAAGAGATTGGTTGTGTTTGTTTTGTTTGATAAGTCTCTCCTTACTAGACTCGTGACCCAGGAACTCCCCCTTAAGGTGCATTCATGGTGAGAAAGCCGAGTCCCTTTTTTTGGATAATCCTTCAGTGCACTATCAAGTAGTCGATCAAACAATCCCTTTATGACTCCGCTTTCTGAGTCGTCCACTGATTCAACTAGATCAAGGCGTCTGAGTAGAAGTTAACAATCCTAAGAACGTTCTAAATTTGAGATTGAAAAATTCCGAAAAGAGGATATTCTGGAGCCCTAATGAAGCCTCTTGAACGCGCTATACGCGCCGCCGTCTAACCTTCCTCCCTCCCCGTCCGATTATGTCTACACAAAAAAACCCTTTATTTGAAGATTCAGAACGCTTTTCCAGAGTAACTAAACGTAATCTCCGTGTTTTTGATCATGATAACATGCCTAATGCTCGCGGGATGATGAATAGTCCGCAAGACGCTGAGATGCAGGCGCCCAACCCCCATGATGGCAGTAACCCGACTGGTGCTCCAGGAATCCAAGGTGCTGCTTCATTCAGAGATGCAGTGAAAGGACAGCCATCGAAGGTAGTGTATTCCAAGGAAGATGATGCTCCTTGGCTTGATATTGATGCTTTTGATGACTCTCAATGTGTGGATGATCCTGTTATTGAGGATACCCTAATTTTTAGGGCCAAAAATGAGATATTCAGCCGGAAAAGAGAGAATTGCGGAAACCATGGCGTCGTTCGCTTATTGTGAAACTTCTAGGGCGCGCCATACGTTATGACACCTTATGCAATAAACTTCAATCTCTTTGGTCTCTCACTGGAAATTGGGAAGTTGTTGATCTAGGCAATGGTTTCTTTCTCATCAAATGTCAGAAGAGATGTGACTATGACTACATCTTGCATACAAATTCTGGGGGTCCCTGGATAATTTTTGAAAGATATCTGACTGTTCGACAATGGACACCGAACTTTAGAGTTTCGGAAGCGTCCATTACTACCACAGCGGCATGGATACGGCTCCCTGAAGTACCTATTGAATACTATTCGGATATGCACAAACTCGCACAGATTGGTAGTTTCATCGGAAAGTTTATTAAGATCGATTCAAGGACAACAGAAGCTTCACGTGGAAAATTTGCAAGAATTGCTGTAGAGATTGATCTAATGAAACCACTGCTACCCAAGTATTATCTTGGATCAGACCTTGACAATATTGAGTACGAAGGAATACATATGATATGCTACCACTGCGGAACGTTTGGCCATCGTCACGATTCTTGCCCTGACTCACCTGAAGTTCAAGAAAGGAGAGCTCGGGAAGAACAGGAACTCAAGGAACGTAATGCACAGAAGGACACTCATGGGATAGAAGTCACAATGGAGGCTGCGGCTACTGAATCCCCCTATGGACCTTGGATGCTGGTCCAAGGAAGAGGTCGCCGTCAAGGGCGAAATCCTAAGCAGACGGCGGCCGGCGGCGAGTACCAAGCCAGACAACCCGGCGCTGAACCCAGAAAGGAAAGTAGAGCCAGAGCGACTAAACCGCTATCTAATCCTGATATTGCGCAATCATCCAGTTTTGATGTTCTTGGGATTGTAGCCAGGGATATCGATACTGATACGCAGACCAATCACAATTCAATGCCATCTAACGTTTTGGGATCTGACGACCATCTCCAATACGCCATGCCAAAAATGGAGATAACAGTGGGCCCCCAATTATTATTCCTCCGCAGGATCAGCCTCAAAGGACGACTTTTGCTCCGGGATTCAAAAACCCCATTCCTACCAAGTCTGTCAACATAAAGCCAAAGAACAATGGGAAGGAAAGTCAACCCAAAGGGAAAGGCAGTGTGGGCCAAACACAACCCAAAAAGCCCATCTCTCAATCACTAGATGGACCTTCAGCTCCCATAAACACTAATTCGACCACGGGGGGAGGACCTCTTAGAATCTTGCCACGTCCTCAGACAAATGTCCAGCCCTCAACTACTATGCATGTGCATTCTCATGCTGCAATAGCAGATGGTTCCACCACGGTTAATGGCTCCTTGGAGTCATCACGGCGGCCTTGACAGGGCCACTCTTCTCTCTCATCTGTTATTTATTTATGTCGCCTCACCCGTTTGATTCTTTTCTGGAACTCGCAGGGGGCAGGAAACTCTCTTTTCCTTCAGCATAAAAAAGATATTAAACGTTATTACTCACTCACTATGGCAGTCATTGTTGAGCCAAGAATTAGTGATCATAGAGCTGTTGCGGTCATCTCTAGCTTGGGGTTTAAAGGCAACACCAGAGTTGATGCGAATGGTTTTGCAGGAGGAGTATGGGTCCTTTGGAATGATAGTAGAGCGGTCATTACGATCCTTGGAGCTACAGAGCAACTAATCCATATGGGTGTTTCTCTTGACAACGAGTATCACTTCCTTTTTTCTGCTGTTTATGCCAGCCCATCACTACCACAGACAGATATGGGGAGGTTCAAAATGCGGATTTTTTGAGTATTTCTTCAACAGTCAATCACCCCTGGATTGTTGGAGGAGATTTCAACGACATTCGTTTCCTCAATGAAAGGCTTGGGGATACTAATCGTAACAGTAGCCGCTGTCTATTAATCAACGATCGTCTCTCCTACTGCTCCTTAGATGATATTCCATGCTCGGGTCCCAGATTTACGTGGAATGGTAATGTTCATGGTCATTTAATCAGCTCTCGTATTTTTAGAGTCCTCATGAATGATAGTGCCCGGCTTCTTTTTCCGGAGGCCCATGTCTGTACTCTCCCAAGGACACATGGAGATCATCACCCACTTCTTCTCTATCTCACAAATACGGGCTCCTCTAGACCAACTCCCCCATGTAGTTTCGAGGCGGCATGGTTAACTAGAGGCAACCTTAGAGATGCGGTACTTAAGGGCTGGCCATGTAATGGCGATATCCTGAATAAGATTTCACGGTGTAAAGAGACTTTGGTGGACTGGAAGTTCAATCACTTTGAAGACCTGGCTCGTAAAAAGAGAAGACTCAGGGCCCGTATTTTGGGTATCCAAACTGCACTGGGGAGTAACTATTCAGCGGGTCTGGTGAAGCTTGAGGCTAAACTACTCCAGGAGTTTAATGATGTTCTTGTCCAAGAGCACCTTATGTGGTTTCAAAAATTAGGGCTGATCTTGCTCTCCTCCAAGATAGAAATACACGCCACTTCCACTTATCAGCCATTGGTAATGGCCTTACTTATGAAGGGAAGAAAATCCTTATGCTCAAGGACTCGAGTGATAACTGGATTTGTGACCTTATGAATGAGGGAATTAAGGAATCATGTTAAGAATTTCTTTGCTGATCTTTATACCAGAGACACCAACATACATGGACCTTCTTTTGGCGCGGATTTTCCACCACTTCTGAATACGGAACTGCTCTCGCTTTCGCAGCCTGTGTCTCTCCTTGAAGTAAGAAATGCTGTGTTTTCTATGGGAGCGTTCAAGTGTCCGGGTCCGGATGGTTTTAATCCACTATTTTACCAGAAGTTTTGGGACATTACGGGTAAGGACCTACTGAAGTTGGTTACTGAGGCGTGGCGTGATGGGCACTTCCCTGCTCTGCTCAATGAAACTTACCTCTACCTTATACCAAAAATTGAGACGCCTCAACGGGTGCAACAATTACGTCCTATAGGACTCTGTAATGTGGCTTACAAAGTCATTTCTAAAGTTATTGTTGCTCGATTGAAACCCATCCTCTCTCGTATCATTGGCCCGTGTCAGAGTAGTTTTTTACCGGGACGCCTATAGATATAGATGGGGTCGGGATAACATCTTGGTAGCCCAGGAACTGACCCGGAAGAAAAAAGTCCAGGCTGGATGTATGGCACTCAAGATTGACCTGGAAAAGGCTTACGATCGGCTCTCATGGGATTTCATTGAGGAGACACTCAAATTAGTGGGCCTGCCTGATAGACTTGTTCGCCTCATCATGTACTGCATCTCGTCCCCGACTATCCGTGTTCTTTGGGAGGGGGAACCGATGGAAGCTTTTCAACCATCGAGAGGCTTGAGACAAGGTGATCCGATCTCCCCCTACATCTTTGTACTATGCATTGAGAGACTGGCTCATTTGATTCAAGAAAAGGTGCGTGCCAATGAGTGGAAGCCTATTTCCGCTTCTCGGGGAGGCCCTAGTATCTCTCATCTTTTCTTTGCAGATGATCTCCTCTTATTTGCCAATGCGAACGTTCATCAGATCTACACAATTATGGAGTGTCTTAATACCTTCTCACTGGCCTCAGGACAAAAGGTTAGCTATGCTAAGTCTTCTATTTATTTTTCTCCTTGTGTCCCCCCATGTACCAGACGTGTGATCAGTGATGTGGCGGGCATCCCTATTTCCAACTCGTTGGGCGTTTATCTGGGTACCAGCATACATGATGGTAGAATTACAAACAAAAGCTATGAGAATGTGGTTCATCGTGTGCAGAAACGTTTGGCTAATTGGAATCCTGATCATTTTTCTATGGCGGGAAGAACAACAGTCTACTGTCTCCTCTCTACCCATGTACACAATGCAAACAAATAAATTACCCTATGAGAACGGAACCACGGAAATACTTTCAAAACTTTGTAGAAACTTCCTCTGGGGAAGCCCTATGAAGTCAAGGGGAATGGGAGAAAAGTGCACCTAAAAAATTGGGAACGTGTCTGTTTGAGGAAGGACCAAGGGGGACTCGGTCTCAAGATGGCGGAAAAAATGAACTGTGCCTTCATAATGAAGTTATTATGGGAACTTCTCACCAAGAAAAACTCCCCTATGAAAAGTAAGGGTGTCAAGTTTTCTCAGCAAAGTACCTACCCGAAGGGGATCTTTCTTGTGCAACGTCTAATAGCCGTAGCTCCCAGATTTGGAGACAAATAAGCTCATGCCTTCCTACTTTCTGGAGAGGAATTAAATGGATTGTAAATAACGGCAGAAGAACCCGATTTTGGAAAGACTGGTGGACAGGGAATGAGCCCCTCATCAATCTCGCCATAGGACCTATTGATGAGTCAGATTTTTTGCATTTTATTTGTGACTATATTGATGCCTACAAGATAGGGAACTGGAAATGGTCTTGTTTTCAACATCTCCTCCCCCTGAATGCTCTCATCAATATTTCAAGCACATTTATACCAGCCAACACATCTGAGGACGACATACCAAGCTGGGGTTGGTCTGATGATGGCGTGTACTCCATCCGTTCTGGATACAACTCGATGCTCCCTGATTTGGCCCCATCTTCTCCGGGCTGGATGCTTATTTGGAAGGCTTTTGTGTTTTTGGTCAAAGAGTAAGGGTATTCCTTTGGATTGCTATACATGACCGCCTTCTTACTAATGGACAGAGATACCGTAGACATATGTCCAGCGATGCTCAATGTCCCAGGTGTTCATGCCCTGTGGAATCCACACTCCATGCTATTAGGGACTGCCCAGTGGTCAAGGACACATGGATGCGGTTAATTCCGTTTGATCAACGTGATTGGTTCTTTTCTTTTTTTCTTTACGATTGGATAGTGAAAAATTGAAGAAAGAATAAAGCAACTACCCCTCAAAGTACACCATGGGCGCAGGTCAATCAGAGGTTTGGCTTGGCATCCTGGCTTTTCTGGAAATGGAGGAATGCTTGCATTTTCGACCACCACTTCATCCATCCGAGAAGTCATTATCACTAATATGGCTAGGTGGAACCACAAGGCATGGGAGCAACTACATGAAATCCAGCACGTGGGAAGCACAAAAGACCTGGTATGGTTATCTTGGACACCTCCCAACCATGGATATATTCAAATCAATGTTGATGGAAGTGCACTAGGGAATCCGGGTAACATTGCGTTCAGGTGGAGTGGCACGTGATGAGTCAGGACAATGGATTTTCGGGTTCTCAGCCCTCTTGTCTCTAAAGGCTTTGGATCAATTACTATGGCTGAATTATGGGGGATTTTCTATGGTCTTGATATGGCTTTGAGCAAGGGGTGCACACACGTCCTTATCTGCTCTGACTCAAAAGTGGCAGTACATCTCCTCACTGGTACTTGTCCAAGCATCCATCCCCTGCTACCTCTTATCCAGTCATGCAGGAATCACATGGAGAAGTTCACCGATTGCAAGATCAGCCACCATTACAGAGAATGCAATATGTTAGCGGATGCTCTTGCTAAAGAAGGTCACAATTTGGAGCTTGGCTTGCATAAATTTGAGCCCTAAATGAGTAAGGCCTCAGAAATTCAAAGACATCTTCTGGTTCGATGCTATAGGGAGAGCCCATAGTCGTTATATCGTTGTGTAATTCTGGGTAGCACCCTCCGTTGTATCAAAAAAGAAAATCGGGAAAAAAAAGACGAATGGAATCCTTGCCTGATGCCTCTATGGCCATCCAACCCTCTCAAGAAGACCATTAGTTAGAGTACTTTCTTTCTAACTTTGTAGTTATCGGGCATGTGAAGATACAATCAACTTAGAAGTTTTGTTGCTGTTGCTCAACTTTTGAGCACCATCTCACCATGTCATAAGCTTTCCAGATGCCTATACCCGGATTAGCGCCAGTGCCAATTCAAAAGAAACGCTCTTGGCTTGGCGGCTTAAAACGGCCGATATGAGCTGAGATAGTCTCGGTCCTATGAATCTGTTCCCGAGGGTCAAGCTGCGTTAAGCTCTTATTCTCCGATTCTGTTAACGCCGTCAACGCGAACTGCCGATGCGGCTTCTGACTATGCTTTCTGCGGTCTTCGTTTCGACTCTTCTGCTGTGAAAAGAATAGGTTGTTCTCAGGTGTAAAGGAAGAGCTGCTAGTAACAAGTGAGGGAAGGAACCCCAAGGAAAGAAGAAAGAAAAGCCTTACCAAATTTTAGCCGGGATATCAAGATTCACGTGCGAAGGGACAAGCGAAAGGCTTCCTGGTATAAGAAAGAAAGTAGAGCTAGGCAAGGTCTTCTGTGAGTGAACGAGATGAGGATCGAGGCAGTTAAGTTCCACCAGGGTAGTTCTTCGCGAGTATGTCTGTTGCTGGCGTAGTGTGTCCTATCTGCTCAAGGAAAGCTGTCCAACTCAATGTGTTACGCATTAGCGGCATTTGCTACATAATCCGCATCTGTTCTAAGAATTGTTACGTTATGGTAAGTGAGGACTTATTCCAAGAACGGATTCCTCTTAATCTTAATTAAGTGGATTTGTTGCTGCTGATTTCAATAGCCAAGTAAAGCTTTCCAGCAGGCGAGACAGATGCCGATTCTACCCCTACTTTAAAATATTCTTCAATAGGCAACTACCTCTTTATTTTAGATTTTTTTCACTCTTTTTTCCGCCACGTGAAAGCTCTAAGTCAAGAAGTCAAGCCAGCAAGAAAGCTCTAAGTCAAGAAGTTAGAAGGTACGGTTTCATCATCCTAAGCTACCTCACCTCACTAAGTCCAGTCTATGCGCCCTTAGCCCAAGGATAGAGACAGGGCTAATGCTTTGGTCATACTAGATGACGAGGCTTACCGAACTACACCTTTGTCGTAACTCAGAGGCCGCTCAAGCAGAATCCGAATACGACTCTCGCTAAACAAGAGCTCTTTACTGCTAAGCTGATCACAACTTCATATTCAACAACAGCAAGAAGACGCCCATACCCCTATAATAGAGCGCCCGCTGAAAGCTTTGAACATTCGCTTTTTCTCGGGTTCCTAGCCAAAAGGTTCTAGGGTTGGAGAGCTAAATTCCTACTATAAGGAAGGGAAGAAGGTCAAAAAATTAGTAGAATGCTGCTTTCCGTGCTATCGGTTGTTCACATTCAAGCATGAGTTAGTTCAGAGTCGGCAAGGGGAATCAGTTTTAGGGCAGTTTAGTCAACAATCATGACCATGGGAACATTTGTTCGCTTTCGTTGTACCCCCGGATCTACTAGTCATCGCCTTTGAGCTGGGAAAAGCCTCAACGGCCTGGAGTGGGCTATTCCTGATTCAGTAAAGGAAAGAAGCCTTGATCCCAAAACTAGCTGCGGTCTTCCTTTTATCCGGACTGACTCTAATCGTGATTTTGACTCTATTATCTCCGCTTTTAGGCGCAATAGAAATCGAGAAGAGAGGTGACTTCGCTACCTTTCGTGGTAACATAGGCTTGAACCACTCCGGGGAAACAGACTGTGATATTCTACGATCGGACTTTTCCGGGCATGAGCTACTCTTTTCTAGCCTTCCTCTAACAGAAAAAATGGCATCGCTTATTCTTTTTGTTTCAAGCCGAGGAAGAAGACTTTTTTTTAATCATTCCCGGTCTTTTTATAATTGCTAGTAGTTCACTCCCCATTCGAATTACGTTAGGGAGAAAGAGAGAAATAGAAGATTGTGTAATAGGTACCTACTTCCAATCTTCCTTGAGAGCTGGGTAATCCCAATCAAATTCCAGTCGCAAATGAAGAAGAGCTCAAAGTCTTCGTTCCTAGTCTATTATATAATTAATAAATAGTTGATTGACCTATCCCTTAAAGCCGAAAGTCCTGTTTTGCTGCTTAAGGAGTGGCTTTGAATCGTCTCGAAGAAAGAGGGAGTTCACCTATCTTTCTTTCTTATGCTGCATACAGAGCTTTGAGCAGCTCGCTCCTAAAGGAATAGAAGAATAGATGAAATTCTGACAAGGGTACAACCACTATCAGGATCAAACAAGGCAACTTCTTGGATCCAGAGGATTTCTTATCTGATTCCTGGGATATATTAATGTGGCTTAACTAATTCCAGGAAAGCCTTATACATGTAAAGCTCTGCCTTTTTCCCAATGAATATCATAGTGCTAAGCGCCTGATCAAAGCTTTATAGAAAGGAAATCCTTCTGAATGCCAAAAAGCAAAAGAGAAAAGCCTTTTTCAAAGAATGAATTTTCTATCATTGACATGTCATTCCGCTTTAAGGGATAGGTCAAAAAGAAAAGAAAGATTGTAAATGCGGAGGCACAATACTAACTAATAAGGATCCTATTTTCCGAAATGGTCATACAAGATGCTATTAAGAAAGGAAGGCAAAACTCTCCTCTCTCACAGGCCCGGTAAAGAAGAGGTCTTTCTACTCGGGACGGAAGTTTGTTGAGGGCTAAGTAAGTACTTCCATTGGCATTGGCTTTCCTTTCTTATCTGACTGAAGAAGAAAGACAGAATGTCTCTTGCAGTTATTGGCTTAAACAGCCGATCTTTCAACCATTAGCTTTCACTTGCAGCTCCTTCTTGCTAAGAGCGCATTCTGTCCATCTATCTCATATCTGTGAATTTCTGATTCAAGGCTGCTTACGCTCTTTTGAAACGATCTCCGCATAGGGCTTTGACCTACTCCCTCTGAAACTCTTGTTTGAATGGAAAGATCTCCCCCGGCACTATTATTCAAAAATAGTTACCCGGAAATGCCCCATCGTTGAGCCTAAAAGTCGGGAGACCCAAGCAGCTTAGTTGTCAGGTTATTCTGGGCATCTGAGATGAGTTGGAGCAGGCGCACACTCGAAGTGATTAAGCTTCTTGAGAATCTTTTCAATTTCACTCGCTTAAAATCTTTACTAAAGGGTAAAGAAAGGTTAACCCGTCCTTCTGCTTTACTGGACGGAATTTCTTGAAGCAATCTTGATTCTCAGAATCACATTAGCCTCTCCCATTTCCTTAATGTTGACATTCTCAATGTCTGTCCAAAATCCTTATACTGAAAGATTATCGTTAAATAGTTCTCTATCAATTTTCTGAGGATGCAAATGAAAAAAACATTTATCACGAAACCGTTGGAAAACATCACTTCCTGAACCAGTCATGCCAGCTTCGAAAACGGGTTTCAAATCTTAACTAACAGTCATTATGGAACGCTAATAGAGATCCTAAGGAAAGCTTTCTTTATATTAAGTAGCAGCCTCTATAAGGATCATAAGTATTCCTTTTCTCTCTTTTTTTCTTAAGGCCTTGGAATTTCATGAGAATTTCTGGGAAAGAAGAAAAAATCCGATTCTCATAGCGACGAAGAACTAAGGTCTTTCATTGAGTTCAGATAGTACAATACATACAAGTAAGAGGCTTAACTGAAAGAAAGACCCCTTCTATTAACAGAAAATATAGATAGATAGAATTGGGTGGCCAATCCTTTTCTTGGTTGACTTGCTTCCCGGAGAATAAAGACCTGGTGGCTCTTCACCATGATCCGTTAAGCTTCGATCAGCTAATCGAGAAAGGCTGTACTTGTACTTTGAATTCGATTTTCTTTATTACCACGTGCTTTTTTACTTCATGATCATGGCTCAGTTCTATAAAAAAAAGGTGCGTGAAACATTTACTCTAGCTGCTTCCAGCTTGAGTTGGGTGGTAATTTACCATGAAAAGGCTGTGCCTCTTAGAGATTTTTCAAATCAAGAAGAAGCCTTCAATCCTCTTTGGCTAGCTTGCAAGATGACAAAGGTCCGCCCCCACAACCTCTTGAATTGCTTGATCATTCAGTGGCGATGTCCATCTATACATATGATAGCTGTAAATCCGTGGGACTAATCTTGGTCAAAGATAAGAATTGTACCCCTTACTTATAGGCCTATTAAAAAAGCGTCGAGGAGAATTCGAAGAATTAGATCCTAAGGAAAGAGAGATCAAGATGTGGAACAAATGAAATCGCTTTACTCACGGCATTGCCATTCCTCTTGGGGAACTATACCCCACGCCTGAGCCAGGATCAAACCGTCTTTTTCGAGGAAGATTTTTAGCTCTTCGTCACCCTGGTTACGAGCCAACGTAAGAGCAAATTCCTAAGCTTCCACACATGTCAAAGAATGCATTGATTTCGCATTTGTCGACCAGTGGATCGGAGCGGAACTATGTGTGCCCGATTGACACACTGAAAAACCAATAGTTGCCAAGGAAGATTTGTACCTGCTGTGTGCCTTTTTCTTAAGCTCCTCGAGGGCTGGGCCCTTCCCCATAAGGCTAACATTGAATAAGAATAAAGCTCGGATTCCTAGCTCGGCTACGACATCAGGAATGATCCCCCACTTGCTATAGTAAAAGGAAATATTCTATAGGTATGGAATTCCAGGGGAAGGAGTTGGGGTGTGCAGTGGTTTCCGAATCGGTGTCCTTTGTCAAACTATCTATCGCTGTAGGATTACTATTCAAGATCAAGAATCGCCCATAGAGATATGGAGATTTTCATTTTAGGGGGCAGGGGTGGTATCGTATAGTTGATATAAGACCTGCGTCCTTACTCGATGCATGCTATTTTCTAGTCGTCCTTGCTAGCCGCTTAGGGGTATGAATCTCAACAAGGTTTCTTCTTTCGTGACTCTATGGCTACGCTCCTTCCCCTATATTATTATACAGGAAATCTTTCCATCTAATCCGCTTCCAGAACAGTGTGTGATAAGTAACGAGAAATCTCACATTGTAATACCCGAAATGGTATAGGGCAAACTTGTAAGGAATTGATAGACATATTCTATTATACCGGGCTTTTTCACTCCTCAATCATTGTAGTGGGAATATCGTATAAAAGATAATAGAAAGGCTATTCCTGGGAGAACTTTCTAAGTAGTCAACCTCCGGTTCACTTCACTCTCTAAAGTTGAAAGAGTAAGCCTATCCAATTGAGTTTTGTTGCGGGGAAAGAAAATATCGTATAAAGAGAGAAATGGCTACGCTCCTTTGTTATAGCGTTGTAGTCTCGTTCTTGCTTGTTCGTGGGTGTTTGTGGCGGGAGAATTAGGCGAGACGGAAATGGGGGTCGTGGAAGAATTGGGTTCGAGTCCCATAGCCCCAATGTGGCTAAATAGAAGAAAACAACATCCTATTATGACTCGAGACAAGAAAACTCTCTTCCTATTCTTTTTGTTGCTTCTTATCGGTAGTTTGGTAGCAGGTTTTTCGGACGTTTTCTAGGATCAGGGATCCATTTCGTGATTTATGCTTTTTGTCTTTTCAGCTTTTTTTTTTCGGAAAAAGAAAATCAAGTACCATAGACGGGGGAAACCATGTAGGGGTCTCTTTCGTATTCCGACGAAAGGAAAAGTCCAAGTCGATATGAATGGAAGATGTCTCTGTAACTGCCGAAAAAACAACTCCCGAAAAAAATAGGGTGTTAAGCTCGGGAGCAAGCGTCCAGCAAGAGGAAAGAGCATCTATCTACCTTGAAGTGAGATAGGGTAGCTGCCCTGATATTGCCTTAGCGCTCCTTTTTTCGAATAAGCCTGAGAATTGTGTATATAAAGATAAAGAAACTATACTAAAGCTACTGACTTGGCTTCGTTCACTCAACAATCATTGAATCCGGATCCTCCAGTGACTGAACTCCCTTTTGAGCTAACCTTACATGGAGCTACCTGCCAACAAGCAACAAGAGTTCTCATTCACGGCTAACTAAGCATTCGTTCGGAGTTGACAAGGGAGAGGGCTTCCTTTATTATGTTATGATGGATAGGCTGGCTGCACTCCCTTTGAGGTAAGAACAGTTCAAAATGATTCAATTGCAAGAAAACACAACCTATTTTGAGAGTTTTATACGAACAAAAAGCGAGAAGCGGGCCTACTAAAATAAAAAAAAGGGCCGGATTGACTTTCCGGGGGGGCCAACTATGAATAGATCTGACTTGAGGGTAAGAGTAGGAACATCTATTAGTCCGTATCGTGGGTCTACTTGTTACAAAAGGCGAACATCCCCATTCCAAAACATTCACATAGGTCCTCAGGCAGGCACATCGAAAAGAAAGGGGACGAAAAGAGTCTATTTACCTTTACAATATAGAGGAATGTATCATGGCCCTATCTATTCATCTTTTTATTAAAAAAAAAGAAAATAGTTCCGCATCTCCTGTCTATCATGGGCCGGGGGAACAAATAGGCGTGGGGAAGCTTGAAGTGAGATAGGGAGGAAGGGGCTACGAGCCCTCTCCCGTTGCTGTTCCCGGACCACCCATCCCTTCCTTCCCCTTCTTAGGCCCCTCACCCTATTTATTACGGTAAGGGAGGTCCGATGAGATCAGATCTCTCGAACGAAGTGAAGTGATAGGAAGAGAAGACTGCTGGCGGGAGATCTCTATTCATTACACCCCCTTGTTTGTATAGTAAGGGGAAAACGGAAGTGCGCTCCTGCGCACCAGCTTACAGAAGGAGGAAGCTTACCTTATTATTAGAGAAAGGGGAAAGCCAAAACCTACTCCTAACAAGTAGCTGGATCGAAGTAGAACATTCTCCATCCGCCCGCCAGCAGCAGAGGGGGTTCGATTCCCGTTATACGCGATGTGGCGAAAAAGACTGAAAAAACGAGATATACCTTGCCTGCATTAAGATTTAAAACTTGTCGTCTACTTTTAGGAAATGTTCGGAACAGAGAACTTACAATAATACAACGCCGCATTCTCCGAAGATTGAGGAACAAGAAGAGATCTATTAAGAGAAAGATTTATCCGAGAGAAAATCTTAACAGTTACATCCAATCACAAACTACACGAAAGTTGTCCCTTTTTCATGGGGATTTACCCATCACAGAGATGCACAGAGGAACAGAACGAAAAAAATATATCCCTTTTCTACTTAATCCAGAAACTAGATCGGACGTTATTCCGGTTCGTCTCCATTTTCGTGAAACTATTCCTCAAGCAAGGCAGCCGATAAGTCATCGAAGGGTTTGTGTGAATAATGGAATGGTAAGCATTACTCATTTTAAAGTTTCCCACGGTGATCTAATATCTTTTCAAGAAAATGACGCGAGAATCCGCGGTGAAGAAATAAGGAGATCTTTCTATATCGAAATATCAGTTGAAAAAATCATAGGAAAATTCCTGGATCACCCGGTAAGAATGTGGAGAAGAACCAAAACAGAATGGTTCCACCTACTCAAAACTAAGAGGGGATGCCGCCTACTACTAAAATCCCGGTTTTTGCAACAGTTGCGTTTTTCTATGCAAGCAGAAGACTTAGAAAGAACAAAGAAGTTTGGATCCGAAAAAGTATGCTTAGGCAGTTCCTTCGCTGAGCACAACAGAATGAAGAGGAATTTGTATCATTTCAAATCCCTATTCTTATCGAAGAGAAGAAACGAGAAAAACCGAAATCTTCATCTTCCTACTCGAACAAGAAGTCCTATAGTTTACAACTCTTCTTTATATAGTAATTCAACCTATTGCTCTGCATCCCCCCATCAGTTTACTATGAAGAGAAAAAGAAAAAGGATCGAACTACCTACTCATTATTCGGAGGTGAATCATAGAACACCAAAAGCTGTGGTCTTTTATGGACCTAACATAGGTCACATCCCTCACGACATAAGATTGAAAGATCCAAACCTTCCTCTTCGGAGCGGAAACGGACGTGGCCAAAACATATAAAGATCGGCGTAGTCGCTCATAGGGATATATCTATCCGGAAGTTTTCAATCTGCAAGGAAACATCGTTTTTCAATTATTACTTGCTGGGTCGGAGCGTAGACGAGCCAGGATACAGGGAAGCCCGTCATAGAGCAGTCGACTAGAAGTAGAAGACTGCTGGCCTGAGAGAAGGCGGCCTCTCTCGGGAAAGATATCTATGCCCAATTTCTCTTCTTTCTTTTTGATTTCGGGTTTCTTGATTTTTTCAGGGGCCCAGAACGCGTGAAAGGTGGGGGAGAAGCAAGCCGAACCTCTGATTGACCTGGACACATAAGAAATTCCCCTACTCGAATTCTCTATATGGTCGAGAGAGATGGGAAATTCCGTCAGTAACTCTGTGAGTGCTCGCTAAGCTAAGAAGCTGATGTTCGATTGAATTAACCTCAACAACTCGTGAAAGCAGTTTCACTAATGGCCGAAGTCCTTCTTCGCGCACAGCCAGCCTTTTTATTATTAAGGTAAACGCCACGAATCTCATAAAATATCTTTCTTTCTATCTTGAAAAGCTTCCCCGGAATAAGGAACTTAAAACCGATCTTAGCTTTAGCATTTTTCGTTTCAAAAGCCATTTCCCCTCATTTTGAACAGTGCTTAGCTTAGGTCGACTAACCCGGTGAGATAGCTTTCTTAAGGATTAGCTGTCCTACTTACCATGCCCCCCAATACTTTTTCTGGGGCTGCCCTATATAGTCAAGCCCGTTCCTCAACAAGCTAATGTTGGGAAGTGGAGCATATTCCCCACAATGATGGCTCTGTCTGTTAAGAATTCGAGATCTCGGGGTCGGGTCGAGGAAGTAGCAATAGTCGAAGTCAAAGTGAAAGGAGAACCCTTTAAGAGTATTAGGCGAACTTTCACATGCACTGCTTCTTAACTTAAGAAAGATTGAGACTTTTAGACCAAGCTTTCAAGCGGCAAAAGCAGTGATTCCATGGGCAGGCACTAGTTCCGGAACTTCAACTCTCGTTTGAGCAGGTGAGTCAGGAAGTGATGGTGGTAGAAGGAATCTACACTTCTTCTGTCTGCCCCAGGGGAACATCTGTTGACTTATCGACCAGAAAGCCTTTGCTTATTATATAGTCCTTGGCTCTCTTTCATAAGACTCGTGTAGTCAGTCCACCCCAAAAGGAGCTCCACTTTGAGCAGGAAGTGACTTATTTGGAAGCGATAAGCAGATTGATTGATTGCTCGGGAAGAAAACTATTCCTTTACTGATTGGAATGATATTCCTTTGATTATTGCTTGCACCTACCAGAAGAGGGAGACGTGCCGGTTGAGACGGGCCTTTTTCAGCCCGAGCAGGATACAGGCCTGAGAAGCAGAGTTTCCGGTTCGACGATCCACTCGGCCGGTTTGAATCGAAGCAGACTCGGGGCCTCTCTTTCTCTTGCGCTGAAGCAGCCACATCTCGTTTGGCTGTCCTACTCTCGTCCCCGCCGAGACGGGTCGGAAATCAACCGGCCTTTGAAGATCACCTACTTGAACAATGCGCGATGTTGGAATGCCTTTTCCCACTGGGATTTCAATCTTCACTCTGGCCTCAACAAGATCATCCAAGTTGAATGTCTCTTCATCAATAGCTACCAGGGAAAAAAAGCTTGACACCACTTCGCTTCAAAAAGTGGAATCCCAACAGTGAACAGGCAGACCGCTGATACCAATCCATTGTCTGAGAGTCTCCAGGGCAAAGGTGGCGAAATCCGGCCACCACTCCAGAAGCTGAACTGTAGTACGGCCCACATGCATGAACTCCTGAGACAAAGCTCGGCCGGAAAAAATCAACCTAAAAATATTGCTAAAATCAGGGTGAAAAAAAACAGTGAGATAATGGTTTGCTATCATCCAAGGCCCCCCAGTAAGAGCTCTTTTGTAATCCTCCTCAATTTCAGAATGCTTGATTTTTTCAGGGGCCCAGGTCAATGAAGTCAACTCCCTATTTGGTCTCCACATTTTCAAAATGTTTTCATGGAGAAATTTGTACCCCACTTTCTTACCCAGAACCTTAACTATAAGAGACTTCTCCTCCATGGTTTCTAAATTCTCCTTTGAGTTTCCCGATCACAAGGGGACAATTCGAAGGGCCCTGGTCTGGTTATGGATTTGCTGCTCATCTTCTTCCCACTCGTCTGATTCAAAGCCAACTATGCCTTTGTTCTTATGTTTCAGGGGGGGCGGAGGTTCCGAGATCTCAAGATAGCATGAGCCCCTGTACTGTACCCGCATGAGAACATCACGAAAGGACAGTGGTTGATTACCGTCTTCCTTTGATCGCTTCCATGGTCCGGAGGTAGCTGACAAAGGTCGCCATTATTCCTTAGCCCCTCATTGGTTGTTAGGCATTTGTCACTTCTTCTATTTCATTTTCATAGCGATTCACTCAACATAGAAAAGCAACTAGAGCAGAGCGGCCTAAAGCTCTTGAACTAGAGGGGGGGTCTAGCATACTGAAACATAAATGTAGCTAGAAAGCCTTTTTTTTCCCCACTTTTTTTTGCTATCGAAAAATTTCCATAGATCGAAAGTGAGTCCAGGCTTAGTGCTTCCGCCTATCCGGCAGCCGTTACCAGCTGTTCACCACTCCTCCCTTCTTGCCTATTTCGTTAGCATGACTCCTCTCTCAAGTCGTTAGTCCCACATAAAGCAATTTTGAGAGACTTTTGACAGGTGAACTAGACTTCCTATTCGATTGCTTTAACAAAAGCCCTCTTACTAAATCCAATCGGCCAATATTGGATAGACCCTTGCTACAGATCAGAAGAGCGCATTCCGATTCAAAAAAAAGGAAGCGCTAGAGTACAACAGATTCACCGAAGAGCTGCTACAGAAGAGAAAGAGCTACGCTAGTATACTAACTTGAGTGATTAGCCTCTCATATATAACGTATAATGACTCTCCCCTAAAAAAAGTTAATGAAATGAAATTAGAATGATACTATTAAGATCAGAAGAGTACATCATACCAAAAAATGGAATACAACAAGAGAATACGGAAAACAGGAAATGCGGTAGACGAAGGAGCTGTTTAACATCAGGTAAACCAGAGTAGCCCCCTGATCGATAAGCTGGAGAGGCGCACAAATTCAATTAAGAAGTAGCATACGGAGAAGGAGACGTGGGAGCTGTTTCTGGAAATCCAGTAATTTAAGTTTCAGTTGAATTTGAAAGATAAGAGTTTCAGTTCCAATTCCAATAGAAGAAGTCAATCCGGAAGTAAATGAGTTACCAGCCAAGTGTTGAAGTCAAATTATGAATTCTAGATCTTCAGGGTGTAGGAGGGAATGAATTCCACTATATCAATAGCAAGAATAAAGGAATGCTTTACTGGATGAAGCACAATCAGTAGCCTTTTTGTTTTGTTTTGTTTTGATAGGCGCCTCTATCTGTATGGGAGCAGCTGCGGCCCTTTCCTATCCTAATAGGGGTTTCATTCCTTCTATTCAACATATAAAGTATGCTGGTTAGCTCATCTGGTAGCTCGCCTTCTTCTTCTTCTAGTTCTAGCGCTGCGACATAAGGAAAACGTTCAAAATGGGTAGTTTTTGAGGATTTCTACTTGGATGGGGATTTAGGGATAACACATGCACATGAATAAGCAGAGAAGCAATCGCGGAATAAGCAGAATACTCAATAGCATTGGAAAAAGTACCAACATAATACGAATTCAGGAATACAAATACGGAAGAGTAACAACAACATACTAATGTGAGGGTAAAGTAGTAGTTAATCACTAATCAAATAATAGGGAGGGGGAAGTTACGGGAAATAAGAAGAATGGTAAACCAGAGTCACCGGTTGGCGGGAGTTCCAACTTCCAAAAGAGGAAGATCCATCAAATTGATTCATGAGAGGGAGGTGGAATCTTTCCTGTAGTAGTTGGAGTTGAAGGTGTGGCACGTGGTCTTTCTCGTTGCGGGTGTATTTTCCGGTTGGCTGGTCAACGGTTGAGCTGTCTGGTCAATCAGTACACACGATATCTGTCTGTAAAAAAATCTATCTCTTTTTCGTTATGAGTAGTATTCTTTGTTTATCAGAGAGGGACTGAAAGACTATATCTGGGCCAGCTCGACTCCACCCCTACCAAGGCATAAGTAAGGCCCCAGCTTTTAGGGGGTTACGGTGAGCGTTAATAGAGCTTATAGAAATAAAGAGGAGTAATAAAAAAAAGTATACAACAAGAAATAAGCAGAAATAGGCGCATATAGGGATTGAAGTTGCGGGGTGAGGGGGGAACATACGATGCGTATAACGTGCTCATACTGACAGGTTAGGAGCTTCCCCCTGAAATAGCTAGGCTAGTTCCAACATTTAGTATAGTAGCGTGGAGTACGGGACAAGAGTATGCCATATAGTACATAACAACATTTTCAAGTAAAGCGTTCCGCAATCTCTTAATCGATTTCTTTGTTAAATATCTGCCCCCCCTCACACTTGTAACACCCTGAAAGTGCCCTAATAATAATACGCGAATCCGGGTAAAGGGTCTTTCCCGGCTATAAACTAGATAATGGGTTTTCGGTCTCAACTTATGTCAGCGAAGCGCTTGATGCCTGAATCTAATTGGGGGGTTCGCGGCCTTATTATTATTATTATTATTAGGGCCTCGGCACCCCTGTTTCACTTCGTCCTGGAGAGAGAAGACAGCGTACGAACATCAAGTAAAGTAGAGCAAGGTGGCGCCCCTTAACCCCTATAGAATGCCGAACCGCGCATAGAACGATTTTTTCCAGTAACAGCAACCAACCGATTGTGAGGGCTGCACTAGACGAGAGAGGCAAGCAGCACAAAAGATCGTTAACTCTTGCTGTCGTTACAAGCCGGGTGGGACATTGATCCAAAGCGTCAGTACGGCCATCTCCACCTATTTGTGCCCTTCCTCCATGAAAGGATCGGGCGGGCTCGGGCAGAAGGTAGAAAGGCTAAGACAAAGCCGCTTCCTAAGTCACTCAGGTATGGCTTTGGTTAAGTAAATTGACTCCATCTTCACGGCCCAATCTCGTATTTGATAATCCGCGTGAGCTCTTGAAAGTGTTTCGTGCCTCACCTCAATGATGCTCTTCGCCAGATCTTTTTTGAAGCAACAAGAACCATAGTATTGAAGTAGGTCGGGCCTTATGAAAGGATCCCGTTCTGCCGTATGGGCTTTCCCCAAGGTGTAATAAGTCTTATCTAAGATCTCGATCATTCCCATCAAAGGATTCGTCAGTTGGATTCGCCATTCCCTTTTCCGTCAGTAATTCGAAGATGACCCTTAAAGAGAATACCTCATTCTTTTCTAGTGAAGGTCAGTCCCTTGAAGTAGATCCCTCCCATTCGGTTCAGGGGGAGGCTACTGAAGTTCATTCATCTCCTTCATCTATTCCTGTTTACCTTCCGGGGCATTACCAAATGTTGGCCATCATCCCTTTTGCCCTCAAGCGAATCCTCTTCTCCACCTGAAATTACTGTACCTCAAGAGCAGCCCCTGAAAGTGTATACAAGAAGGAATGTGAAGGATGTTCTTCCAACATTAACTCAGCTCACACATCAGTCTCCATCGACGTCTACAGATCCACTTTGTATTTCTAACCCGGCTGATGATACTAATGTTCCTATCGCCGGTAAGCGATCTTGTACTCAACATCCGATTTATCACTTTCTTTCTTTCGCTAACTTATCCTCCACCTATCGGAACCTTGCTTTGTCCCTCTCATCCACTTCGGTTCCTAAGTCTTATCAGGTCCCGGAAAAGTGCAATGGATGAGGAAATGGCAGCTCTCAGATTGAATGATACGTGGGAGCTCCCCTTCTCAAAGACACGCTTGCCAGCTGGAGCACAAGCTGTTGGATGCTTGCAGATTCATAGGGGTTTATGCCATTCAATATCAGCCCGATGGCACGATTGAGAGGTTCAAGGCCAGGGTGGTATCAGTGCAAGGGTAGGTGGAAGCCACAAGAGCAGGTACCTAAGCCAGTGCCAGCTTCTAGTTCCAGTCTAGCGGATCAATTCACATTGCCTGATTTTTCGTATAGGGCGAAGGGAGAGATTCGAGAGCGATCAAAGAGAAGTCAAGCCTATCTAGTAAGGTAAGTGAAGTTCAAGTGCCTAATTGGAGAAGGGGTATAGAAAGTGAAACATTCTTTCTTTTCGTTCGGCAAGCAGGAAGAGTTCAAGTCAAGTGGCTTTAGAGAAAAGCACTTCTGCTGTTCCGGGTTACAGGTACATGGAACTAGGCTTGGCTTAGAGAAAACGGATTGTGCCGGTACGGGCTCGGTAGCTAGCCAAGTCAGGTAGGCTCTAAGTAGAATATCTCCTTTGCGGGCGAAAACTCAAGCCCTTTAATAAGGATAATAAGGAGACAGCTATCAATACGTACGAACTTGACTAATTGGATGATGAGTACATCACCTATTTCCGGCCATTGGCAAATCAAGATCCGCCTTATTAGTAGTGGAAAGGAACCGCAAGGTTGAGATGGAGGGGATTGAGATTGACCAGGAGTCCGTGGAGGCTGAAGGTGAGGCACTAGCGGTAACGAGGACTGATTCTTCTGCCTTAGGTAGTCTAAAGTGTAGACTTTGAGTGGATTACATTCACGGTCTCTTTCACTTTCCTCACAATCTAAGGCCCACAAGCACACTTCCAGAATGACTTTGAAGAGGCTAGGAGGATTACAAAAAATCATAGGAAGGACAAAGCTAATTCAGTATAGGGGGGACCAGCTTGCCTCCTCACTCAAGGTCTCCCCCTGAGGTGAAAGATTTGGAATACGAAAAAAGAAAGAAAGATCTTTGGGCCCGAAGGTAGTATCAGGAAGCAGAGATTCAGCCTTAACTCTCTGAAAGGGCGGCATCAGTTTGAGTTCGAGATCGAGACCCAGAAGTAGAGATAGAGGCAAAGGTTGCAGCAGGAGGTAGAGACGGTTCAATACCCGATTTGAGAACCGCATCCTCACCCGCGCTTCCCCCTTGATTCTCAGGTAAGCGCGTCCAAACCCGTTGGATCGATATCCAGTTCCACCTAAGGCAGAAACTGTTGGATAGGTACCCCCTGCAGTTGCTTCAGCTGCTTACCTTGAACCAATTGGAATAGCACTACCCGTATAGGTATAGACCTAAGGCAGATCAAATTGGATTGAACGGGACCGGCCAGCATATGAGTAAGCATCAGTAGTTTCAGTTGATGACCCCCAAGGCGAAATAGGGGCGAGGAACAAGTCATCCAAGGCCTTACCGATCCGTAACTATAAGATTTTGAGCTGTTGGTAATGACCCCTCCACATACTTTTTGCGCTAGTGATGGTGCAGCCTGCAAAGAGGTAAACAGGAGGCATTTAGTTAGGGGGGATTGAATATGGATATGGTGCCTTATTAGATGTTGGGGGATGCTGCTTTCTTCACCGCTGTTCCGGCATAAGCTGATGTTCCCACAATTGGTACTGCTTTCTCCTTCCTTATTCATTCTATAGGGGCTAAGGGGCTAGCCTTAACAAGCTATCAAATCGAAGTAGAGGAGGCTGCAGGCCGATATGCAACTGGAATACCTTTTTCGGGGGGCAAGGTGCTTCTTTTTCTTTTTGTTCTTTTAGGGCATTCCCTTTACCTTTTTCTTTCTCCTCCTAAAGCCTGCGCTTTCAGCAATACGGGTGCTTTATTGGCTTTGTTTGTCTCCACCATTGCAATCGTAGCAGACGTTCCAGCCCCCTCTTCCTTCTTCCCTTTCTTTCTCAAAATCTGGGCTGGAAGATCATGTGCTTTTGTTGAACATAGTTCTTCAAAAGTATTGATTGTTTGAGAAGCTTAGTCCAATCCAATAAGTGAGACAACTCATATCTGAAGCAATTGATGCACATCTTAAGTTGTTGCGCTTCGAAGAACTCTTGCTCACAGGAGAGTTCCAGATTGATAAATATTGCGATAAAGTCAAAAACAGACTCGTGTTGACGCTGCTTGGCTACAATTGACAGGGTCGAATAGGGCAATTCTGTCACGCCTACACTCCTGTGGGTACTGTAGAAGTGTTTGTGAAACCGAGCCACAAGACTATTCCAATCAGGGATTAACCCAGAAGGCAGCTTGCTATATCATACAAAGGCATCTCCTTCGAGTGATTGCACAAACAAATTGTCGAAGACATAATGCTCCATTCTTAGAGGGTCTCCCGCAACGAGAAAGAAAGTGTGCCAAGTCTTGCTCTGGGTTGCCCAAAGCGTTGAACATACAGAATTAAGGCATTACATACCCAGGCGTACACTATCGATCCGGGTTTACGATACCGATAAGATGGACGAGACACGTGGTGATGGAAATCTTGAACATTCTTGAGAATGAAATCTCGCAGCTCCGTAATAGTTTTAGGCATTGTTTTATAACCCGGGTAATTAATAGAAGGGCAACGAATAACCTAGAGTCACCGCCGTTGTCCTTTGTCTACAGATCTGCCGCAACGAAACATCTAGAGACACCGCCGCATTATTATTCTGGTGGTTCTCTCTCGCCTTATTGTGCGAGATGGGGGAAGAGGACCTCCCTTACCTACATAAATAGGGGGGGGCCGTTCAACGAAGAAGGTGAAGATGGATGCAGGAAAGCCCTATGAAGTTTTGGGAGGCTTTGGATGATATGGAAGTTGTCGATGAAACCCCTATTGATCTTCAGGGGGTGAAAGCTGGTGTGTCATACAGAGATGCGGCCATTGGGGAGGCTCTCTCCGCACATAGCACTGATGGTAGTTCTGAGAAAGATCCCTGGGAGAGATTTGATCTTGATGAAGATGAGGAGGAGTTGGAGAAGGGGGATGAGGGGTTTACTTTACCCCTGAACCAATCATTGAAGTCACAAAGGAAGAGTATGAGGATTATTGCCGCCCATGGAGGAAATCTCTTTTGGTCCGGGAGAAGAACTAGCATCAAAGTGCTGGAATTTCGTTTGAGGAAGTTATGGCAAAAGGCTGGACTGATTTCCGTTGTGGATATCAGTGAGGACTATTTTTTGGTAACATTCACTGACCCAGACGACTATCGTTACGCTTTAACGGAGGGGCTTACAGGGCTAGGGCTAGTGTTGGATCATTATTTGCTGGTTCAAAGATGGAGACCATTCTTTGATCCCTCGGATACCCTTACCTACATAAATAGGGGGGGGCGAAGGCTGGCTGTGTGGGTTCGAATTCCGGGATTACCGATAGAATTCCACAATGCTCGATTTCTGTGGAAGGTGGGAGCTTTCCTTGGAGCAACACTTCAGGTTGATCCTCTTACGTCCAAGAACACCCGCTGTAAGTTTGCTGTGCATTGAGATTGATGTTAATAAGAAGCTTGTTCCTGCGTTCATTTTATTTGGAAAAAAGTATACAGTGGAGCCTTACTTTTCATAGGGGGGCTACACCTTATCTGCTTTAAGTGCGGAAGGTACGGCCACCGGAACGACAACTGCTCTTCTGCTACCCCCTTGCTGTTCCTGTGGGATTGCAGCCTCAACGAGATAGGGGTCGCGCCCTATCTCTAAAGGGGATACCGCCGCCATTGCTGGACAAAACCCTAGCTCTGACCAAGGGCGTCTGGAAAAGGAAACCGTTGAAACAACTGCGGAAAATCAGGGACCTTTTGGGCCCTGGATGTTGGTTACCAAGAAGGGGAGAGGAAGACCGCGAATTAATGCAAACTCTCAGGGTTTGAACGTTTTGAACTCTAAGAAGGAGGAGGCAGAAAAGGCAAGAGGTGGGTCCCGTTTTGATGTCCTCAAAGTAACTGATCCTATGAATACTGAAAAGGAATTCCCTGATAGGGGCGAATCTGGTGTTAATAGGGTTAACAGGGGGGTCAAAGTGGTCCTAATCTTGATGGATTACGTCCCGCTTCGAAAAGGTCGCATAACAGAGACAAAGGGAAGCAGCCTATGCATGCTAATCCACCCCTAGCCCAATCCCAGGAACCCAATAACGATGAAGAGGGCCCAGCTGGTCCGATTGTTGCTCACAGTGAGATGCATGCCCAAAACCGGGGTAGTGTCTTTATGGGAGCTGATGGAGAGCACTTTGGTAATTCTTTGGGGCCTCTATCTGTATGGGGCCAGGTTTTCGTGAGAAAGGTGGGATGAGTGAGCAAAGTGAGCCTGACCACCAACCTGAATGTCGTGATATTTATTTGCATAACAGAACTTATGTTAACACCCTCAACGAGAAAATTACAGCGGGGGGAGGAACTTCGCACTTGAACGGTGAGGAGGTTCGCCCATTGAAACCCCCTGACGATCTGCTCCCGGATGTTTTTCATGGACGCCAAGCATTTGGGACCATGGATGAGGTGGAGATGGAGGTGGATAGCAGCCTCAACGAGATAGGGCGCGACCTTCAACTGATTAGGCGTATTGCCTTGGGTACTCTCGTTCCTTTATCTTTTCATCTTTATCATTATGTTATTTATGTCTACTACAAATAGACTTGTTTGGAATTGTCGTGGTGCCGCAGGTAAAGGCTTCACGAGCTTGGTTAGGGATTTCAAGTCTCCCCTTCTCCAATTAGGCACTTGAAGCTTTTAGCATTGCTGGAACCAAGAGTTAGCGGTGATAAAGCCAACAGTATTTGCAGGAAGTTGGGTTTCTCTAAATGGTTTAGAGTGGAAGCTATGGGCTTCTCGGGAGGGATTTGGATTTGCTGGGATGATCACAACTGGAGTGCTTATCGGTTGAATGAGGTTCTTGCCCATAATTACCAGCTTGTGCATATCCAGATTACGGAGAACCACTATTGTGTATGCACTTGGTACTTAACTATTGTGTATGGAAGTCCTAAGCTTATCAAACGCTCTTCCCTCTGGGCGTCCCTTAGAGCTATTCATTCGCATTTGGCAGCCCCTTGGTGTGTTGTTGGGGACTTCAACACCATCCTTTATGCCTCTGAAAGGAACAGGAGTATTAGATCACATTCAGGCAGCCGAGCATTTGAAGATTGCCTGTATGATTGCAGACTCACGGATATTGGCTTGAAGGGATCTTGCTTCACTTGCTTGAACGGTGAGGAGGTTCTCTAAAAGAAAGACTTGATAGAGGTGTGGCTAACTTCTTGTGGAGAAGCTTATTCCCTAATGCTGTGATTACTCACCTACCTATGTTAAAGTCGGATCACTGCCCTCTATGGCTTCAATTGAACCCAACATATCAGAGAAGTAGAGGGAGCTCTCCCTTTCGGTTTTTGGGCCATAATCATTGCTCCAGCACCCTAATGGTATGCTTCACCAACCTAGTGGCCGAAAACTGGAATCATGGCAATGACTGGAATGAGATGGTTAATGGTTTCATGGAGAAAGCCAGAACTTGGAACAGGGCTACCTTCGGCCACATCACTATGAGGAAGAATAAGTTGTATAACAGATTGAGGGGCATCCAGAATACTCGAAACTGGCATGACAACCCCTTCTTGGATAAGCTTCATAACCAACTTTGGAGAGAGTATCAGGAGGTGCTCTGCCATGAAGAACTCCTCTGGATTCAAAAATCGAGAAGCTTATAGTAAGGGGCCTTATATTTTCATAATCTATTTGTTTGGTGATCGCAATACAAGCTATTTTCACTCTAGAACTATGAGCAGGCGAAGGAAGAACCGTATTATGGCCTTGAAGAATGCCTTTCAGTGACATATCTAATCAAGGTGAGTGGGTCTATGATGAGGCGGAGCTGCAGTCTATTACTTGTGATTTCTTTCAATCACTTTCTAGGGAGGATGGCATTTTCGTACCCTTCCCCCCTTCCCGGTAAGTGGTCAGTTCCCTGTGATTTCTGAGGCGGATATGAGAGTACTTGCTAGTGATGTTACCGAGCTTGAAATTCAAGAAGCCTTGTTTAGTATGGGGAGTCTCAAAAGCCTACTATAAGGCCTGATGGATTGCCACCCCTTTTTTATCAAAGCTTACTAGATAGGGGGGGAAAGAGAGTTGTTGATATGGTGATAAGTATGTTTACCAATCCTTCCTCAATTGTTAGTATTAATGCTACTCATATTGTTTGAATCCCGAAAGGGGAGTCGCAGGAGACAATCAGAGATTTCCGGCCTATTAGCCTTTGCAACGTTAAAAACGAAATTGTCACTCAAATCCGGCTGAAACCCATTTTGAGGTATGTGATTTCTCCTCAGCAGAATAGTTTCATTCCTGGCAGGCAAGGTATCAAAAATATTCTAATAGCCCAAAAAATGAGATTATGCACAGCATTCAGGGGAAGAAAGGCATGATGGCAATCAAAATTGATCTTGAGAAAGCCTACGCCTTTATGGATTTCGAGCTCAGATGGGATTTGATTCAGGACACTTTGGTGGATTTGGGGCTGCCCAACAATTTCATTCTGCTTATCCGGGAATGTATTTCTTCTGTGCACATGAGTATCCTTTTTTTTGGGCAACCTACGGAGGTCTTCCATACATCTAGGGGAGCCAAATTCAATCAAGGCAAGGGGATCCCATATCACCTTAGATTTATGTTTTGTGCATTGAACGTTTATCTCAGCTGATCAATTTGGCAGTGAACCAAGGGCTATGGAAGCCAGTTAAGCTTTCGAAAAAAGGGCCGCCTATTTCTCATCTCCTTTTTGCAGATGATATCCTTCTCTTTGCTCCGGCGCCTCTATCTGTATGGGAGCAGGTTGAAGTGATCAAGGCCTGCCTTGACTATTTTTGTGATAGCTCTGGGCAAAGGATTAATGCTGACAAATCAAGAGTGATTTTTTCCGGATCACACGGTGAGGGAGCAAATTGTATCGGATTTTGGTTTCAAAGCTAAATCAGATTTGGGTAACTATTTGGGGGTGCCAATTCAAAAGAATAGAGCTTCAAAGGATGACTTGAATTTCCGGGTGGCTCGAAGAATGAAGGGCTTCCAAGTTAACTCCCCTATCTATAAAGCTCTCGCAGGCAGGAGTACCTTGTGTAAGTCCGTCATTTCGTCCATCCCGATATATACGATGCAGTCTTATTTGTTACCAACTAGCACTTGTAATAGACTTGACAAAGTCCTTAGAAATTTTCTGTGGGGCTCTACTGATGAAGCTAGAAAGGTGCACCTTTTAAGTTGGAAAAAGCTATGTAGAAGTAAGGATGAGGGTGGTCTTAGCCTTAGATCGGCAAAGGACATGAACATGGCCCTCATGATGAAAGCTGCTTGGGGCTTGATTATCGACAGGAATTCTTTATGGGCTCAGGTAATTCTCCATAAATACAGATGTGGAGAGGAGATTATCCCTATTGTGAAAAAGTGCCCCCAAAACTAACATTTTAGGAGGGGGATTATTAAGTGTTGGGATAAACTTCAACTGGGCATTATGTGGACAATTGGTAATGGTCTTCACACCTCCGTTTGGCATGACCGCTGGATTCCAGGCTTTGAGAAGTTGATTGAGTCCATTGTCCCAACTCAAGATGCTGAGCTTTTGGCATTGAAAGTCGCCGATCTTGTGGATGAAGAAGGAAGATGGGATTGGACACTTATCAAAGGGCTAATGCCTGATTCGGTTTGTAAGGCTATTGCTTGTTTGAAGCCGCCTAGTGATGAAAGAGGTAATGCTATGTAGAAGTAAGGATGAGGGTGGTCTGGAGGTTTTCTACAGATGGTCTATTCTCCACAAAGTCAGCTTACGAGTCTCTCTTTGTGGATTGCCGCGATGCACCTAACAAGAAGCTCTTTCGGGACATATGGCATTGGGAGGGGACTGCACGTATAAACTACTTCCTGTGGTTGTTGGCTCATGATGCGCTATTGACTAATTTGGCGAGGTGGAAGAGGAATATGACTGACTCCAACAC